ACAAGACTATTTATTCTTCCTCCCCGAAATGCTATACGATCGATTAAAAATATCTACGATCTATCTTCTCTATAAAGGACCTGAAATACCTTGCTTACGTATCATTGAGAAATGCATTAACATAAATACGGTAGTAAGAAGAGGCAATACAAAAGTGTGTAAACTATAAAAACGAGTCAAAGTGGATTGGCCCACACTAGCACTTCCGCGTAATAACTCTACCAAAGGCGATCCTATTACAGGAATCGCTTCAGGTACGCCTGTCACGATTTTTACTGCCCAATAACCAATTTGATCCCGAGGTAAAGAATAACCAGTTACGCCAAAAGACGCAGTCAATACGCCCAGAATCACACCTGTAACCCAAGTTAATTCGCGAGGTTTTTTAAATCCACCTGTGAGATACACACGAAATACGTGAAGGATCATCATTAGAACCATCATACTTGCTGACCATCGATGAACTGATCGAATTAACCAACCAAAATTAGCCTCAGTCATTATGTATTGAACAGAGGAAAAAGCCTCTGTAACGGTTGGACGATAGTAAAAAGTCATAGCAAAACCCGTAGCTACTTGTACTAAAAAACAAGTAAGTGTGATCCCCCCTAGACAATAAAATATGTTGACATGAGGGGGAACATATTTACTAGTTATATCATCTGCAATCGCCTGAATCTCGAGACGTTCCTCGAACCAATCATATACTTTATTGAGATAGGTAACCCACCAAAACGAGACTCCCCCTCTGAGAACCGTATATGAGAATTTCGTCTCGTACGGCTCAAGCAGAAACAACACAAACAAATCAAATACTTATTTTAACGGCTATGTATATGTAATAGAAAGTTCAAATTAGCCACTTGATTCGATTTGCCCCGAAGATACGAAATAACAAAAATACGGAATCTCTTCGTGATGATAATGCCAAATATCAAGTTGGCTCCGCCGCCCCTTCTTTTTTTCTTTATGTTAATTGTTAAAGGCCTCTTGAATCTTCTCTTTCCTATTCTTTTTTTTTTTTTTTTAGCGGATCAATCTTCTCTTTCCTATTCTTTTTTTTTTTTTTTTAGCGGATCAACTCTTATTTTACTAGTTTTTTAATAGGAATTCGCTTGTTGAGACCCTGTGAATAAATTGAAAGAAACCTCAGATTCATACTAGAACCACGATGATTTAATAAAATAAAGCCCAAGCTAAAGGCAAAGGTTCTCTGAGTAAGAACCATTTGATCATCACTTATTTAATGAATGGATGTAATTAATGACTCAACAAAATCTAAAGCAATGGGTGTCCTTCGACCAAAATGGATCTGAAGGAAAAAAAAATCGTTTGAGTTAGAAAATACCTATTTGAATTTTATTTTTGAGTCCGGTCACGAGGTCTGACTGAATAGTAGGTATGAATCATAGTTCAAATATTTCTTTTATTAATCTATTCTAGATATTCATATTCTGTGCTCCAGATACTAGAATAAATATCTGACGAAGTAGAATCATCTTGATAAAGATGACAGACCCATTCTCTGTATTATCAATAGGATCAATTATCACAAGTCACACACTCATATTCCGGAAATACCGAAACAAAAAAATTCCACGGTCGAACTACCAGAATGGTCTAGAAATCTGAATGAACCTAATTCATTGAAATTCCATCCAGCAAAACGGAAGAATTATAAATTTCCAAAATGATAGATAGGAATATCGCAAATAGAGCCATTGCGACTCCCATAAGTGGTGTAGTCCCCCAGCCCGGAGCTACTTTACCATATTCCGAATTCAATGGTTTCAATAAATCTCCTACAGTAGTTCGTCTTGGCCTAGGTCTAGAACTATCCTCAACGGTTTGTGTAGCCATAAATATTATTTAATGATTGGTTAAGATCTGTTGACTTTGTATACCATTTCGTTGTAGTTGTAAATAAACGATCTTATCGTAGATCCATTGTTATCTTGAAATTATCTAGAAATGGAAACAGCAACCCTAGTCGCCATCTCCATATCCGGTTTACTTGTAAGCTTTACTGGGTACGCCTTATATACTGCTTTTGGGCAACCCTCTCAACAATTAAGAGATCCATTTGAAGAACACGGGGACTAGTTGAAGTAATGAGCCTCCCTATAGGGAGGCTCATTACTTCAACTTGAGATAATGAAAAATCATTTCATTTTTTTAGTCGGAACCTTAGGCGGTTCTCGAAAAAAGATAGCGAAAAAAATGATCCCTAAAGTCGAGACTAAGAGGAATGTATAAACCAATGCTTCCATAGATTCGATCGCGGTTTACAATTATAGCTTCCACACCTATTAATTTTTGATCATTTACCATAGAAAGAAAGGGAAAGAGTGAAAGAAAAGATGGTGATTTAATCAAGTCAAGATTTATCCGGTACTCTATGTGATAATGTCATAAAAAAAAAAAAAAAAAAAAATAGAGGCGAAAGATACCAGAATTGTCTCAGACTACTTGTCTCTTTGTAGTTGGATCTCCAAGTTTTTGGAATGCTCCAAATTCCACTTGAGCATCCAAATCCGGATCAATACCAGCAAAAACATCTCTGAACAAAGTTCTAGCGCCATGCCAAATGTGCCCGAAAAAGAAGAGCAAAGCAAACGTGGCATGCCCAAAAGTGAACCAACCCCTTGGACTGCTCCTAAAAACACCATCCGATTTCAAAGTAGCCCGGTCTAATTCAAAAATTTCACCTAATTGGGCACGTCTAGCATATTTTTTCACAGTAGCAGGATCGCTATAACTGACTCCATTGAGTTCGCCACCATAGAACTCAACAGTTACACCTACTTGTTCAACACTATACTTTGATTCTGCCCTTCTAAAAGGAACGTCGGCTCTCACAATTCCGTCTCCATCTACCAAAACTACCGGGAATGTTTCAAAAAAAGTAGGCATACGACGTACAAAAAGCTCGCGACCTTCTTTATCTCTAAAGATGGGGTGTCCTAACCATCCAACAGCTATTCCATCCCCGTTGTCCATTGAGCCTGCTCTGAATAATCCCCCCTTTGCCGGATTATTACCAATGTAATCATAAAAAGCTAATTTTTCGGGAATTTTAGACCAAGCTTCCGATAAACTCAGATTTTCGGCTAGTGCTGCGCCAACTCTTCGATATATTTCTTGCTGAAAGTATCCCTGATCCCACTGATAACGAGTGGGACCAAATAATTCGATTGGGGTAGTTGCTGACCCATACCACATGGTTCCAGCAACAACGAAAGCTGCAAAAAAAACAGCAGCGATACTGCTGGAAAGTACAGTTTCAATATTGCCCATACGTAATCCTTTGTATAGACGTTGAGGCGGACGAACACTAAGATGAAATAGACCCGCTAATATGCCCAATGTACCCGCTGCAATATGATGAGAGGCTATTCCTCCCGGAACAAAAGGATCAAAACCCTCTGCGCCCCATGCTGGATTTACAGATTGTACTTTTCCAGTTAGCCCATAAGGATCGGACACCCATATTCCAGGACCATACAAGCCTGTTACATGAAATGCGCCAAAGCCAAAGCAAGCCAACCCTGAGAGAAATAAATGAATTCCAAAGATCTTGGGCAAATCCAAAGAAGGTTTTCCCGTACGTTCATCACAGAATATTTCTAGGTCCCAATACACCCAATGCCAGATAGCTGCTAAGAAGCACAAGCCAGAAAATACGATATGCGCTCCTGCCACACCTTCATAACTCCAAATACCCGGATTCGTTATAGTTCCTCCTGAAATACTCCACCCACCCCATGAATTGGTTATTCCTAAACGAGTCATGAAGGGTATAACGAACATACCCTGTCTCCACATTGGATCAAGAACAGGGTCAGAGGGATCAAAAACTGCTAATTCGTATAGAGCCATCGAGCCAGCCCAACCAGAAACTAAAGCCGTATGCATTATATGGACAGAAAGCAATCGGCCGGGATCATTCAATACGACAGTATGAACACGATACCAAGGTAAACCCATGGAAATACCCCTTTTTATCAAATAAAAAAAAAAAATGGACACTATGTAACTTTATCGCATTGGAAAAGACTATACTATTATGTTATGCACCTAACCTTTTCAGTGGATTCTGTATGAGAAAGGTTAATATTTATTCCGTTCCATTGAAAATAACGGAACAATTCTGTTCGTAAGAACAAAGAGAGGCAGATCTATTCTATACCCGATAAGTACCAATACGCAATGGGGCTTGGTCCCCCTTTTTTGGGAACGAATGCATAAATACTTGTTTATCATTCAAATGATCGACCCGTTCATGAAAATTTTTTCTTTATTCATTCTGTCTTCTTCTATCAATCTTCCATACAATCTATGTATAAAATAGACTAAAAAAAAAAATGATGAAGACAATAAACCATTGGTACGTTTCCATATTAAAGCGAAGTATAGTACTTAACTTTTTTTCTTTAATTTAATGCCCATTGGTGTTCCAAAAGTACCTTTTCGGAATCCTGGAGAGGAAGATGCAGTTTGGGTTGACGTATAGTGCGACTTGTCAGACATATTGGGTCATATGGGGTTTACCCGTTCTCTCCCCCGATGGGGATATCCTCTGTTTCGCCCAAGAAATATTGATTGAACATCAATCATTCGGAGCGTGAAGTGCAATAGATCAATATTCTAAATTAGAATAATTTATGGTTAACTTGGAACGATAAAATAAAGTATCCAGGCTCCGTTCAAAAAATATCAAATTGTGAATATATATATATGATTACTGCTTGTATCATAAATATTCTATTTTATGCTTACTATTAGGAGTGATCTTAACCTGCTATTCAATGGAATAGTATGATGAATACATCGAATAGTTAGAGAGAAAGCATGAAAGAAACGGATTTTGAAAAAAAAATAAGCATAGAAAAAGAAGCGGTACTGAGATCATTTGCCCTATATGTACAAATAGAATTCGGACAGATCTTTACCCGGAGTAGAACACGAACCTAAAAGAATTGAAAGAGCCCATTCAGGAACAAGAAAATGACATCGTGATTTAAATCTCGATGAAACAATACATCAATGGGAGGTTAGTTCAATAAGTTCAGTAAATTTTTTTATAGGGAAAGGGGCCAAAACCCATGTTTTTTGAAAAATAGAATAAAAGCCTTCATTAGAAAAACCTGTTACAAAAAAAGAAATAAGACTGGAATTGACACATTGATTGATTCTTTTTTCGCGATTTTTTGAACCGTATGCATCCAAAGGTGCACGTACGGTTCATAGGGGATACAATTTTGTCCTAATCAACCGACTTCATCGAGAAAGATTACTTTTTTTAGGCCAAGAAGTTGATAGCGAGATCTCGAATCAACTTGTTGGTCTCATGGTATATCTCAGTATAGAAGACAATACTAGGGATTTTTATTTGTTTATAAACTCTCCCGGCGGATGGGTAATACCGGGGATAGCCATTTATGATACTATGCAATTTGTGCCACCCGATGTACATACAATATGTATGGGGTTGGCTGCTTCAATGGGATCTTTCATTCTGGTTGGGGGAGAAATTACCAAACGTCTAGCATTCCCTCACGCTTGGCGCCAATGAGTTTTTATTTGAAAAAAAAAGACTATGCCTTCGCCATATTCAAATATGAATAATTATGAATAATCGAATATGAAAAATTAAGTAATAATAGCATGGCACTTTGAGTTCGATATGAACAAAACATTATTGTTTTTCATAACATGAGATTTTGTATCGAGATAGTAGTATGAAATAAAGGTTATTTCCGATTTGATCTTGTGTGTCGGGAAGACATTTTAGCGTCACAAATCATTTTTCTTCCACACCAGAAGCCCTTTCTAATATTTATGAAAGAAAGAGAAGAGTACGAAAATGAAAAAAAAAAAAAACACACAATATTATTTTTCCTTATTTGGTCGTATCAGAAAGACACTTTGGGATTGCTAAATAACAGACGAAATAATAAAGCAACAGAATCATCATAGTATTTTTTTTTTCACCCTTACAAAAAGAAGGATGGTAAATAGATTATTCAACGATCTAACTGGACCGGATGGGGGGTAGTCAATTCTATTGCAGAGCCGTATGCAACGCACAAAATATGCCTGTACGGTTGTTCAATTCTATTTATTTTTTCTTTTTTTTTATTTTTTCTTTTTTTTTATCCCTTTACTTTCGAGATAGAAGAACCATTAATGATGTTATATCAATATCATCAGGGTTATGATTCACCAACCCGCCAGTTCTTTTTATGAGGCACAAGCGGGGGAATTTATCCTGGAAGCAGAAGAACTGCTGAAACTTCGCGAAACCATCACAAAGGTTTATGTACAAAGAACGGGCAACCCTTTGTGGGTTGTATCCGAAGACATGGAAAGGGATGTTTTTATGTCGGCAACAGAAGCCCAATCTCATGGCATTGTTGATCTTGTGGCGGTCGAAAATGAAAATACTGGGGATTTAGTGTAAATCCATGATTCCATTTCATTTCAAACCATAATTCGAATTTTCCGCAATTTGATATTGAATCGAATAAATTCATAATCATCAATCATAAATAAATAAGGTTAAGATGGATCTAAACCAACCCATTATATAATAGAATTCTATATATACGATATGCCAACTATTAAACAACTTATTAGAAACACAAGACAGCCAATAAGAAATGTCAGGAAATCTCCCGCTCTTCGAGGATGTCCTCAGCGTCGAGGAACATGTACTAGGGTGTATGTGCGACTCGTTCAGATCATGAGCTCGAACAAATGAGACAATTTTTCCAGTATCAATGATTAATACCAATGAATAGGATAAATAGAGTGGAAGAGTGCCATTTACTATCTCAAAATGAAGATCTATCATATACCTATATTGTTGTGTATGGAATTTTTTTTTTATGGTTTCCATTGGTGCAAATCCAATCACCTCGATTTGAGATGAGAAGCAATTCCCCATTGGTAGCAAATGGTTATCCATTAAGCGGAGGAAATGGTATTATAAGAAGCAAAAGGGTTATGCTCCTATTCTTGAAAGAACGGACTAACAGGGTCAGCTACCTAGCCAACTTTCATAATTAAATGCCGTCACTGTATGGATAGCTCTTATTGTGAAAAGGCCTATTACTATATAATTGATGTGATGGGTAGAGCCAAAGAGTGTGAACCATACAAGTTAACAATACCATTTGATTAAATGATAGACGAGGCTCCGGTGCATAGAGAGGGCCTTACCGTTTAAGAAGTAACCATAGAGACGATGGAACCCACTATTTTGTATTTATTTACTATCAGTAGAATTTATTATTTCCAGGTGAACTAAATGTCTGGCCCGGAAAGAATAAAAAATCGTGGTTGGGAAGGTTATAGTAGCAAAAGCCATTGGAATTTATATTTTATATATCGGAATAATCCGTTTTGTTATTGGGGGGAACAAATAATGACTGAAAGAAGAGAATTCAATTAGTTATTCATTAAAGTTTAATTTGATTCAATGACCAGAGTTAAACGAGGATATACAGCTCGGAGACGTCGAACAAAAATTCGTTTATTTGCATCAACTTTTAGAGGGGCTCATTCAAGACTTACTCGAACGACTACTCAACAGAAAATGAGAGCTTTGGTTTCCTCTCATCGAGATAGAGGCAAGCAAAAGAGAAATTTTCGTCGTTTGTGGATCACTCGGATAAATGCAGTAACTCGCGAAAATAAAGTATTCTATAGTTATAGTAGATTAATACACAATTTGCACAAGGGGCAATTGCTTATTAATCGTAAAATACTTGCGCAAATAGCTATATCAAATAAGAATTATCTTTACGCGATTTCCAATAAGATTATCGATCAAATAAAGGAAATTATAATTATGAAGTAATATACAAGAATGATTGAACAAGAATTACCCGGAGAATGAACTCCGGGAAGATAGAATAAAAAAAAAAAATGTTTTTTATTCCCCCATTTTTCTTTCTTATAACACAAGAATCAAACCTGGATTCTAGGCTTTTTCCAACAAAACATCAATCTGAGCGTGAGTTACGATTGGAGTTTTGAGTCAATTGAGGAATATGTCTATTTATTTCTGGCTCTGGGACCAGTCGTTCTAGGGATTGACTCGGCTCTCTCAAATTGTTTCTCATTATTAAGAAAAGGTAACGAAGATAAAATACGAGCTTGTTTTATAGCAATAGTAATTAATCGTTGTTGTTTTAAGGTCAATCTATTCACCCGTCTAGATAATATTTTTCCTTGTTCACTAATAAATCGACTAATTAAACTCATGTTTCTATAATCAATTCGATCCCCCGATCCAATTGGGGGCAAACGCCTACGAAAAGATAGTTTGGATTTACGAAAAGGTTGCTTAGATTTATCCATGGTTTATTCCTTATCTCTAAAATTCTATTTTTTTATTCATTTTTATTCATTTAAGATCCCGCCGAAATGGGGTTTGGTTTGTATAATTTATATGTATAATTTGTATTATGTATTTATTATATATAATTATTATTAATTATAATTATATTATAATTTATAATTTGTATTATGTATTTATTATATATAATTATTATTAATTATAATTATATTATAATTTATATTATTATATGTTTGTGTTTGTTAAAATATGTTAAAATTAAATTATATGTTAAATATGTTAAGATGTTAATTAATATTAAGGTGTTAAGTTCTTCCTCTTTCTTTTCTGCTCTTTGGATTGGAATGGAAAGATCGCACACACGTTTTGTTCGATCTATTTCTTTATTTCCCCATGAATCGTATGCTTGTGACAATAGCGACAAAATTTTCTCAATTCTAATCGACTGGGTGTATTGTGCCGATTCTTTTGAGTAATATATCTAGAAATACCCGGCGATTCTTTATTGACACCATTTCGGACACAACAACTAGTACATTCCAAAATAACTCTGACTCTGACATCTTTACCCTTGGCCATAACCCCCCTTTCCTTTGGATTGACTTAACTTAATTTTTCTATTTTCGATCCGAAAATAAAAAGAAGAGAAGAACAAAAAAAAAAAAAAAAAAAAATAAATAGAAGTTACTAACTCGAAATTTAATTTCTAAAGATTTCATTGTAATTAATATTAATTCATATTTCATATATTAAATATTATTAAATATTAATTTATTAATTTATTTTATATAGAATATAGAATATTAATTTAATAGAGTAATAATTAAATAATACAATTTTTTTCTAACTATAAATTATTCCTACCCTAATCCCATTATTTCATTTATGTATCTTCTTTCTATGCTAGGATTTCGTGGAGCCTCCCCTAGACCCACATTTGCATTTAGGTTCTAAAAAATTCGGTTTTAGATCCACTTTTTACTGAGATTCAATACATTTAGAATAATATCTCTAATTTTTTTTTTTTTTCATTTTTTCACATATCAATAACTAGAATGAAAAAAAGGGAAATGACAAGGCGTCTGGGAATAAACGATTAATCTCTATCAATAGGCCCGCCAAAGAGCCAAACCATAGAGTAGCTAACACGGGCGCCGTGGAGAGATATGTTTTTATATCTTGCATTGAAAATCCTCCTTCTTTATTGTTTATTGTAAAAAATAGACATATATTATATGGTCAGATGACCTAATTCAAGATCATTTGTATTTTATTTATTTTTAGCAGAATTCCTAAGTAAAATAGATATGTACAATGAACCAGTAGAGATTGACCTCTTCTTTCTGAGCATTATTGATTCATTTTTTTTTTTTTTTACGTTAAGTTTCTGATGTATATATCAGATATATTAAGTAAAATTATAAATAAAATTATTTTTATTTATATTATTATTATATAGTTATATTTAGTTATATTCGAAATTATTATATGAATTATATGAAATGAATTATATGAAAAAAAGAAGAAATGGGAAAAAAAAAAATGATATTGTCATTGTATATAAATGAGGGATAAAATAACAATGTGGAAAACAAAACAAGGATTTTATACAATGACATTGTACAAAAATTTTGA